TGTTTCATTCAATTGTTCGTTACAGATGAAAGGAAAAGACTTAGATGGGAATCCTCATCTTAATTCATAATAAGGCGGATTAGATATATCTTTAGATCATATCATATATAACTAGTCAATATCTAATATCACATATACATGTCTTTTTTCCATAACGTAAACAAACTATTCGTATCGGCGATTCACCCGGATTCTCAAATTATTTTTGAACCACCCAAGAGTTGAATTCTAGCCATTAGATTCCACATCCCTGGGTTAGACCCGCCCTTGCTAACCAATTTATTTTTTATGAATTTGATTTTTTCACTTCTTCTTCTTTCTTTTATTTATCAGTATCCTACATGTAGATTGGATACAGGGATGATCCAAACCATTGCAGAGAAATATCAGTATTTGAGTGATTGAAACGTTCATGCAATTTTTCTATTAACATTTTCTTTTGTTCAATTGAACAAAAGAAAATGTTAATAGAAAAGGGGATAGGTATTCTCTAAATTAGAAATGCAATGGGTCATCAAAGAAGAATTTTCGGAAAAAGATCGTTATATCTTTCCCCTTTTGACAATTTCGCAAGCCGATTCTCTCGAGTCACACATCCATTACCTTGGCCTAAGAAAAAAAAATGACTAGTTTGAAAACTAGTCAATGATGACCTTCCATGGATTCGCCTATATAAGCCGCAGCTAACGTTGCAAAAATAAGAGCTTGAATACCACTCGTAAATAATCCAAGGAACATGACAGGTATAGGAACGACTGAAGGTACTAAAGAAACAAGAACAACGACTACTAATTCATCGGCTAATATATTTCCGAAAAGGCGAAAACTAAGGGATAAAGGTTTTGTAAAATCTTCTAAGATGTTAATGGGTAAAAGGATTGGGGTTGGTTGTATGTATTTACTGAAATAACCTAACCCCTTTTTGCTAAGACCCGCATAGAAATATGCTACTGACGTGAGTAAAGCTAAAGCAACAGTAGTATTTATATCATTGGTGGGCGCAGCTAACTCTCCGTGAGGTAACTCTATTAGTTTCCATGGTAAAAGAGCTCCTGACCAATTAGAAACAAAAATAAATAGAAACATAGTTCCAATAAAAGGAACCCATGGACCATATTCTTCTCCAATCTGGGTTTTACTAACATCGCGAATGAATTCAAGAATATATTCGAAGAAATTCTGACTGTCATTTGGAATTGTTTGTGGATTCCGAACAGCTATACTGGCTGAACCTAATAAGATAGCAATTACAACCCAAGAGGTAATAAGTACTTGGCCATGGACTTGAAAACCCCCTATTTGCCAATAGAAATGTTGGCCTACTTCCACACCGGATATGTCGTATAAACCTTTTAGTGTGTTGTTGGAACATGATAAAACATCCATATTGCCCTCTCACAGAAATCGAACTTTAAAAGGAATTATTTTGATTCAACCATCTCTTTTTTTACTTGCTTAGTTGAATTTTCTATTTTGGATACTAACTAATCACACGGCATCTCCAGTCATTTTGATCTCTTTTATGCGATTCAAAAGTAGTAACCGATTCCATAAATCTCGGGAGTTCGAAAAAGAATTTATTTCTGTTAATCTTATTATTAATCACGGATTTCGTATATAGCTAGAACGACCCTCACAAATTGCGAATACTAATTTGTTAAGAATTAATCGGATTGAAGCTATAGCGTCATCATTTGCTGGAATCGAAATATCCGCAAGATCGGGGTCACAATTTGTGTCGATTAAACAAATTGTTGGAATTCCCAAAGTAATACATTCTCGAAGAGCCGTATATTCTTCTTGCTGATCAACGATAATTACAATATCGGGCAACCCGGTCATATATTTTATCCCACCCAGATATGTTTGCAAGTGAGATAATTGTCTCTTCAATATAGCTGCGTCTCTTTTTGGAAGACGGTTTAGTCTCCCCGTCTTTTGTTCCGTTCTCAAGTCCCTGAACTTATGAAGTCTCGTTTCTGTAGTGGACCAATTCGTTAACATACCACCAAGCCACTTTTTATTAACATAATGACACCGAGCTTTTATTGCAGCCCGTGCTACTAAAGCAGCTGCTTTATTTTTGGTACCAACAATTAAAAACTGCCTCCCCCGGCTTGCTGCATCAAAAACTAAATCACAAGCTTCTGCTAAAAAACGCGCGGTTTTAGTAAGATTTGTAATATGAATACCTTTACGATTTGCATAAATATAAGGCGCCATCCTAGGATTCCATTTTTTAGTACCATGACCAAAATGAACTCCTGCTTCCATCATCTCTTCTAAATTGATGTTCCAATATCTTCTTGTCATTTCTCCCCACATTTCCGCTTTTTTTGAAAAAAAAAAAAAAAAGCGGCGAGGTGCCCTGAGCTAAATAATTGTTCCAACGGAACCTTTTCTTCTACCGGAGATTAGCCGTGTCGATATCCGATCCAAATCGCTACCGTCTATTTGTTATTATCTGTTTTTTCATGACCACATCAAAGGGCCTAGAGAATTATTTTATTAAAAAACTACTTTTGACTTTTATTTTAGGAATCATTAAATACTCTAAATGATTGTTCTGGTGTAGCGTGGAAATTGTTTGAAATGAAAGAATCAAATAATTCTCTGTGGTGGAACAAAATATCTCTGATCTCCCCCTCGAAAAAGTGCTTATTCTTGGTTTCCAAAGGAATGCTTTTATGTTGCCTTGAACAGTGTACTAATCCCTTGAATCCGGTCCCGACGGGTATCATCCCGCCTATAACAACGTTCTCTTTTAGGCCTTTCAACCAATCGATACGACCACGGAGAGACGCTTTAGCTAAAACTCGAGCAGTTTCTTGAAAACTCGCTTCGGATATGAAACTTTGAGTATTCAAAGATGTTCTTGTTATTCCCAATAGGACGGCCCTGTAACAGATCGATTCTTCCAAAGCGCGCCCCGTCCGTTCCGCTCGCAACAATCCAATCAGTTCTCCAGGTAAAAAAACATTAGACATTCCATCCTCTGAAACCAACACTTTGGATGTTATTTGGCGTACAATAATTTCTATATGCCTATTATGGATTTGCACCCCCTGGGATCGATAAACCTTTTGGATCTTATTAACCAAAGAGATACGACTTTGCACTATAGTTAGCTCAGCCCCAATCAAGAATCCCCAAGGAAATCCAAGAATTCTTGTTATATGCTCGTTCCAACTCTCAACTCTTTTTTCTAGGTTCACCGATATTGAATCAACTGAACGCACTTCTAACACCTGTTCCACTTTTGGAAGACCCTGCGTTATATCACCGGATCTCGATTTTTCATAGATAAATGTAACTACTGTATCTCCGTCATAAAGGATTTCTCCATAATGTCCATGAACAGTTGCTCCTGGAGTGGCCAAATAAGGCTTAGCAGATCTTATTACTACAGAGTCAAGTTGAACAATCAAAACTTGACCAGATCTTAGGTATGGTCCATTTTTGGCTATACATACATTTTCACAAATAAACTGTCCAAGACTAATTATTGAAGATATTTCTTCACAAGAATTCTCATAATTATTATGAGGGAGAAAATACCAACTCAAATTGAATGAATTCAAAACGATGTTACTGCGGGGATCCGGATTATAAATCCTCCCGCTTTCATCCATTAAATAATATTGAAGTACTTGAAAAGCCTGTTTTAAATTTTCAACTTGCAAATATTTAGTTAGCAAGACCTGATTATGAGTCATAAAATAGTAAAATGAATCAAAATTCAAAACTTGAAGGGCTGTTCCTAAAGGGCCGCTTGAATTTCTAATTTGAACTATAGCATTTTTTTGAATTGATTCTTTTATCACATTCGGAGATTTTACATCATTGAATGGCCCCATTCGAAAACAATTAGATGAGGACAAAATCATCAAAGATGTGCATTCCGTATTTTTATTTAACAAGGTCCGAATAGTTCCGTGATTTTGCCTAGGCGATTGTTTCATCTTTGGCTTGGAATAAAAGGGATTTCTATTAGGGTGATCTGACACATTATGAGAGATCAATCCTGATCCTGACGGATCATTCCTTTTTCTCGGATACAAAATATGGGATTTCACTAAGTCGATTCTTAAGAAATTTCGAATCAGACCTTTTGCTCTTATTTCAACAAAGGAAGCGTGGGCCTCCTCGGCAGAAGAACTTTTTTTGTCTTGGTCCCAATTCAAAATGAAACAAGTCCGAACTAATTGAATACTTGTGTCAGAAATTTCCCGAATTGGTTTTCCATTTCCGTAAACAATATAATTGACAATTTGAAGTTGCATATTATCCTTTTCTTGGAACAGATCCGGAGGGAAGAGTGTTGCTAAATTGAGACCGTCCGCTATTTCATATGTCACTACAGGTCGAACTAAAACAAAATGCTTTTTCTTAGTAGGTGTGATCCTTTGGACATAGATCCAATTTTTCAATTTTTTTGATTCCTTAGAATTTCTTTTTCCTGGTCCCGGTGGTATCAAGATGCCACTGTGCCAGGATATCTTATCTGTCTCTCCAGGAAAATGGATATTTCCAGAAAAGATTTGAAGTTCAATCCCCTTTTTTTTTCTCTCCACTCGAACTAATCCGCCCGCTCTGCTTCTTGTATTTAAAGCGATTCGTGTATCTACCCCAATTAGACTATTGTTCCGTACCATTATCGAAGAAGACTCAGGTAAAATATGTACTTCTTCGGGAATGAAAAAAAATCGATCTATTGTCATTTGGTATTTTGGCTTAAATTCTTTGATTCCTCGATAATCAACCAAATCCTCTTTTTTAACGATTGAGTGCATCCCCATAGTCCCATATTTAGTAATTCCCGAACTCTTTCTTCTGTATCGAGGATCATCAAAAAAAGCAAGAATACTATTTTTCCGGAAAATACCATTTATGGGCAGTTCAATCGAAATACCTGAATGGGATATTAGTTCTTTCTCTCGTTCTTGACTCGATTGGACTGGAATAACAAGTCGATTTCTTCTCCTTTTTGCCAATAAATCAGAATTCTCACGTAGAATCGAAGGATATATCAGATTACAATGAAAAGTACATATCATTCGATTCATTTCTGAATAATCAGGACTCCTATCGTCTTTTTTTTTACCAGAAAAAGAAGAACTAAAGAATTTTGATCTGATTTGATCATTATTAGCTGAGAGACTAGAAAGATATATTCGTTCTCTTTCTGTCGAACGAAGATTCATTTGATCTTGATCCTTGTGGAGTGAAAACGGAGCTCCGCTGGATCTGCACGAACCCCCTGATAATATCCATAAATGACTTGTTTTTGGTAAAAGATGGACATTGCTATATGTAAATTCGGGTGCATGGTACACATCGGTACTCCAGTGCATTTCTCCCTCAGAGTCCGAATAAATATGTTTTCGAACCCTTTCTTTAAACTGGAAAGTAGATGTTCCCGCGCGAATCTCGGCAATGACTTGTTCTGATTCTACATATTGATTATTTTGAACCAAAAGAAAACTTTTTGGCGGAATAGTCACGTTATGTAAAATATCGTCACTCTCAATAGTTACATCCAAGTCCATAGAACAGAGAAGGGCAGGATGCCCATGACGCGTACGTGTGGGATGAACCACGGCCTCATTGAATTTTATTTTTCCATTGGAGGGGGCCCGCACATGTTCTGCAGTACCACCTGTGAATACTCCGCCAGTATGAAAAGTTCTTAATGTTAGTTGAGTACCCGGTTCTCCAATAGATTGACCCGCAATAATGCCTACAGCTTCTCCCAATTCGACCAGGTCACCGTGGGTAGGACTCCTACCATAACATAATCGACAGATCCAAGATGTACTTCTACAAGTAAAGGGGGTTCGGATGGATATTGGTCGGATTCGAAAGGTTATGAATCGATTGACAAGTCCAATTCCAATATCTTGATTTCTAATGGCAATACACCGTGAGCCCATATATATATCGTCTGCTAATACACGACCAATTAATGTTTGAATAAAAATTCTTTCCGGCATCCTCCCATTTTGAGGACTCACAGAAATCCCGCGGAGGGTTCCACAATCTGTTCTACGTACAACAATGTGTTGAACTACTTCAACAAGTCTGCGCGTAAGATATCCAGCATCAGATGTTCGTACAGCAGTATCCACAACTCCTTTGCGGGCTCCGTAGCAAGAAATGATATATTCTGTTAACGACAGTCCCTCGCGTAAATTGCTTTGAATAGGTAAATCAATCATTTGTCCTTGAGGATCCGACATTAATCCTCTCATACCTACTAATTGGTGTACTTGAGATGCATTTCCTCTGGCTCCCGAAAAAGACATTATGTGGACTGGATTAAAGGGGTCGGTCATCCTAAAATTAGGATTCATTTCTTGTCGCAAATATTCACTTGTAGCATACCATACTTCAATGGATTGGCGTAATTTTTCTACTGCGTGTACATTCCCGTAATGGTGGTGTTTTTCCAAAATCAAACTTTGTTGCTCAGCATCTTGTACTAACCACCCCTTAGAGGGTATCGTTAAAAGATCATCAATCCCTAATGAAATGGATGTCGCAGTGGCTTGCTGGAAACCCAGAGTCTTTACTTGATCCAGAATGTGTGATGTATATGCCATTCCGAAGTGATCTATTAATCGGCTAATAAGTCTTTTAATGGCAGTTCCATCTATTACTTTATTGTGAAAGACTAGATTGACTCGTTCGGCCATGAGTACCTCCATATTCTGATGAGTGGGATTCGACAATGAGTTTGAGTCAATAATTGAAAAACTTCCTTTTTCGATCTTAATTCACATAAAAATTCGGGAACTCGGGTCCCAGTTGAACTGGAGAGACCCGAATTCACACCGGTGTAATAGAATTACTTAACTGAGATACCATACGATTAGATACCATACGATTAGATACCATATGAGCGAGCTCGACAAAACCCTTGTATAGCTTCTTCCATTTCGCGAAAAAGAGAAATATGACCGACAGTTGTTCGAATGTATATACAAAGAATTTCTTTTTTTACACTTCTTACTATTAGATAGTGCCCATAAATCTCATGATAGGTTCCCAAGGATTCATAATGAACTTCGATGGGAACTTCTCTTGAAGCAATAACGCGTTGATCTAGTCGCCACCGAAGCCACAAAGGACTATCTAAATGGATTCTTTTCTGTCGATAAGCTCCAATTGCATCATAAGAATTACAAAAAAAAGGTTCTTTTTTTTTCCAGTTATTATCAGAAATTCTTTCATTTTGGTAGTTGCTGCGATTCCATGGATTATACCTATTTGTACAAATGCCTCGGTGATTCCCACTCGTTAATATATATAGACCAATAAGCATATCTTGGGTTGGCACGGAAATGGGATCCCCCATCGCAGGAGACAAGAGATTCATATGAGAAAACATAAGTAAACGAGCCTCCGCCTGAGCCTCCAAAGATAAAGGTACATGAACAGCCATTTGATCCCCATCAAAGTCTGCATTGAATCCCTTACAAACTAATGGATGTAAACAAA